CGAAGAGTTAGCGCCGGACTAGCCGAAAATCTGAGTTTATCGGAAGCTTGGTCTAAAATTCCCGAAAAATTAGCTTTTTATGATTACATTGGTAATAATCCGGCAAAAGGGGGATTATTCAGAGCAGGCTCAATGGACAACGGGGATGGAATAGCTGTTGGATGGTTAGGACACCCCGTCTTTAGAGATAAAGAAGGGCGCGAGCTTTTTGTACGTCGTATGCCTACTTTTTTTGAAACATTTCCGGTAGTTTTAGTAGATGGAGACGGAATTGTGAGAGCCGATGTTCCTTTTAGAAGGGCAGAATCAAAGTATAGTGTTGAACAAGTAGGTGTAACTGTCGAGTTCTATGGTGGTGAACTCAATGGAGTTAGTTATGGTGATCCTGCTACTGTAAAAAAATACGCTAGACGTGCCCAATTAGGTGAAATTTTTGAATTAGATCGGGCTACTTTGAAATCCGATGGTGTTTTTCGTAGCAGTCCAAGGGGTTGGTTCACTTTTGGGCATGCTACGTTTGCTTTGCTCTTCTTTTTTGGACACATTTGGCATGGTGCTAGAACCTTGTTCAGAGATGTTTTTGCTGGTATTGATCCAGATTTGGATGCTCAAGTGGAATTTGGAGCATTTCAAAAACTTGGGGATCCAACTACAAGGAGACAAGTAGTCTGATACAACATTGCTCTGGTATCTTTCGCCTCTATTTTTTTTGATTTGACATAAGGTACCGGAGAAATCTTGATTTGAATCACCATTTATTCTTTGACTCTTTACTTTTCTTTATATGGTAAATGATCCCAAATGAATAGGTGTGGAAGCTATAATTGTAAACCACGATCGAATCTATGGAAGCATTGGTTTATACATTCCTTTTAGTCTCGACTTTAGGGATAATTTTTTTCGCTATCTTTTTTCGAGAACCGCCTAAGGTTCCGACTAAAACTAAAAAAATGAAATAATTTTTCATTATCTCAATTGAAGTAATGAGCCTCCCAATATGGGAGACTCATTACTTCAACTAGTCCCCGTGTTCTTCGAATGGATCTCTTAGTTGTTGAGAGGGTTGCCCAAAAGCGGTATATAAGGCGTACCCAGTAAAGCTTACAAGTAAACCAGATATGGAGATGGCGACTAGGGTTGCTGTTTCCATTTTTAGATAATTTCAAGATCACAATGGATCTACGATAAGATCGTTTATTTACAACTACAACGGAATGGTATACAAAGTCAACAGATCTCAACCAAGGAATAGTATTTTATGGCTACACAAACCGTTGAGGGTAGTTCTAGATCTGGGCCAAGACGAACTACTGTAGGGAATTTATTGAAACCATTGAATTCGGAATATGGTAAAGTAGCACCGGGCTGGGGGACTGCACCACTTATGGGGGTCGCAATGGCTCTATTTGCGATATTCCTATCTATTATTTTGGAAATTTATAATTCTTCCGTTTTACTGGATGGAATTTCAATGAGTTAGGTTCATAAGAACTAAACTATAAAGTCCTAGTTTTTCAATCAAAAAAATTACTTTACTTAAGAAAGACTCGGATTTCTAGACCATTCTGGTAGTTCGACCGTGAGATTTATTTGTTTCGGTATTTCCGGAATATGAGTGTGTGACTTGTTATAATTGATCCTATTGATAATACAGAAAATGGGCCTGTCATCTCTATCAAGATGATTCTACCTCGTCGGATATTTATTCTAGTATCTGGAGCACGGAATATATAGAATAGATCAAGAAAAGAAATATTTGAACTATGATTCATACCTACTATTTACTATTCAGACTTCGCAACCGGACTCAAAAAATAAATTCAAATAGGTATTTCCTAAATCAAACGATTTTTCTTCTTTCAGTTTGAACAAAGGACAAATGTTTCTCTAGATTTTGTTGAGTTATTACATCCATTCATTGAATAAGTGATCATCAAACGGTTCTTACTCAGAGAACCTTTGAGTTTAGCTTGAGGCTTTGCTTGATTAAATCATCGTGGTTCTAGTATGAATCTGAGGTTTCAATTGATTCATAGGGTCTCAACAAGGGAATTCCTATCAATAGCAAAACTATTGTTAATCTGCATTACGCACAAAAAAACAACAAATCAAATAACAAATAAAAAAATAGGGAAGAGAAGATTCAAGAGGCCTGTACCGATCAACATAAAGAAAGATGGATGAGCCAACTTGATATTTTTGGCATTATCATCACAAAGAAGAGATTCCGGATTTTTGTTACTTCGTATCTTTGGGGCAAATCGAATCAAGTGGCTAAGAAGTTTTGAACTTTCTATTACATATCCGTTGAAATCAGTATTTGTGTGTTTCCGCTTGAGCCGTACGAGATGAAATTCTCATATACGGTTCTCAGAGGGGGAATTCCTTTGGATTACCTATCTCAATAAGGTATATGATTGGTTTGAGGAACGTCTCGAGATTCAGGCGATTGCGGATGATATAACTAGTAAATATGTTCCTCCTCATGTCAACATATTTT